ACTTTAAGGAGACATGCTATAACAATAGCCCAGTTTCTGAAACTTCTGATCTGGATGGGAATCAAGAAAATGCGAAGTTAGAAATACTAAAAAACAAAGAAAAAGAAAAAGAAGCAATTTTCTTCTGGTTTGAAAAACCTCTTGTGACCCGTCTTTTCGACTATAAGCGATGGAATCGTCCATTGCGGTATATAAAAAATGATCAATTTGAAAAAGCTATAAGAAATGAAACGTCACAATATATTTTTTACACATGTCGAAGTGATGGCAACCAAAGAATATCTTTTACGTATCCATCCAGTTTGTCAACTTTTTTGGAAATGATACAAAGAAAAATGACTTTGTACACAAAGGAAAATCACTTCTCTTATGAAAAGATAAATAAGTATGAAAAGATAAATAAGATTACAAAAGATAAATAAGATAAAGAAATATTGAGACAAAAGATAAATAGAAGAAAAGATAATAAGAGATACGCCCTCCTCCTACATATTTTATGCCCTCTCCTACAAAGAAACTCGTAATACCAACGCCATTCGTAATTCCATCAATTACTCGTCTATCAAAAAAATGAGTTAATTCAGCTAATCCTCTTAGACCCTTAGTAAAAGATGTTGCATAAAAAGCATCTATGTAACCACGATTATATGACCAACTATATATTATAGTTATTAGTTTGTCTCCCCAAATGCGCGTCTGACCCTTTTTTAAAAATGCATTTTTTAAATTAAAATTTTGTAAAGATGAATAAAGGGGCTTATATAAAAGGGATGCTATAAGTATTCCAAAACATGCTAGACTGACTGACAAAATAGCATTTGAAAAAAATTCATACCAATCCACCGAATCAGTCAAATTTTTATGTAAAAGATTTATAGACGGAGTTAACCATTTTGATAATATATCCAAACCCATTCCTTCTTGATTCAAAGGAAGTGCCAGGGATCCCACGAACAACGTAAATAGAACCAATACAAGCAAAGAGAATAACATAGTATTATCTGATTCATGGGGATATAAAAAACTTTTTTTTTTACAAGTTTTAAAATGAATAATAAAGGGTTGGTTGATGGTTTTTACCATATTATAAATTTGGTTTTGGTATGCCGTCTTAGAAAAAAAAGAAGCCTTCTCATTATTATTCATTATTAATAAAGTTAATAAATTTATATATATATATTTTTCTTTTAAGCCTTCTTTTCCCCATAGAGATACTGAATAAAATGGACCCATTCCCATTTGTTTTCCACTGTAATTTTGAAAATTAGTATTTAAATGCCCTTCAAAAGTAAGTAAATAAATTCGAAACATATAAAATGCAGTTAACCCGGCTGTGGAACAAGCTATTATTCCGAAAAGTGGTGAATACAACCAAGTATCATTTAGAATTTCATCTTTGGACCAAAAACAAGCAAGTGGTGGAATACCACAAAGAGAAAGTGTACCTAATAAAAAAGCTGTTTTTGTAATTGGGACATGTTTTGTTAAACCGCCCATAAGAACCATATTCTGACTTTTATCTGGAGAATATCCAACAATAGCTTCCATTGAATGAATAATTGATCCAGATCCTAAAAACAATAATGCTTTAGAGTAAGCATGAGTAATCAAATGAAATAAAGCAGCTCGATATGACCCCATACCTAAAGCTAACATCATATAACCCAATTGAGACATTGTAGAATAGGCTAAACTTCTCTTAATATCTTTTTGAGCAAGAGCCAAAGTAGCTCCTAATAGTACTGTTATTATACTTATTAAAGATATAAAATTCATTATGTAGGGTATTCCTATGAAAAGAGGAAGAAGACGAGCGACAAGAAAAATGCCCGCTGCTACCATCGTAGCAGCATGAATCAGAGCCGAAATAGGGGTAGGCCCTTCCATGGCATCAGGTAACCATACATGAAGGGGGAATTGTGCCGATTTAGCAATTGCACCGGAAAATACTAGAAAAACGCATAAATTATAAACTAAAAAAGTAAACGCATTATCATTATTATAACTTAAGTTATTGAATATTTCGAACAAATCCTGAAATTCAAAACTACCTGTTATCCAATAAAGACCTAAGATTCCTAAAAATAAACCAAAATCTCCTATACGATTAGTTACAAAAGCTTTTTGACAAGCATTTGCAGCAATAGGTCGTGTGAACCAAAAACCTATTAATAGATATGAGCACATTCCAACTAATTCCCAAAAAATATAAATTTGTATCAAATTTGAACTCGTAACTAATCCCAGCATGGAAGTATTGAAAAAACTCATATAAGCAAAAAATCTTAAATATCCTTGATCATGAGACATATAATTATCACTATAAATCAAAACCAGAATTCCAACAGTAGTAATTAATATTAACATAATAGAAGTAAGTGGGTCGATCAAGTGGCCGAACTCTAAAGAAAAATCATTATTAATAGTCCAAGACCATACATATTGATATATGAAATTGCTATTTATTTGCTGAATAGCCAGATCTGCAGAACAAATCATAACTATACTTAATAATAAAACACTAGGAAAAGCCCACATGCGACGAAGATTTTTTGTTGCCGTCGGAAAAAAGAGAAGCCCGACTCCGATTAAGACAGGAACTGTCAGTGGAACGAAAGGTATGATCCATGCATATGGATATGTATGTTCCATAAGAAAAACCTTTTTCATTTTTAATTAATTCTTTCCGATTCACCGGATCTTCTCTCTTTCGCAAAAAAAAGGAAATATATATATATATAGATTAGAGATGCAAGACCAAAATTTAATCTTCTTAAGTAGTCTTATTCTTTACCAAATCGTTCAAATCAAGAAGTTACAATTGGTTAAATGATATCACCCTTACTAGTGCAAAGTGAATAGTTATTTATTAAGTAATATAGTTATATATTTAAAGCTATTTCGGGAGATCCAGAAAAAAAGCTTTTTTAACTTTAACCAATTTTATTTCTATTTCTATAGTACGTTGGATACTATAGCTATAGAGCTTTTACTATGAGGATATAAAGAAATCCATTAGTATAGTATGAATTTGTTTTTTTGTCCGGAAAGTTCTAATTTATTAATTATATGTAATATAAATGTAAAAAAAAATTAATAACATATAATCTTTTTTCGCCTTTTTTATAGCAAAGTAGTATTATCTAAATAAAGAACTCGATGGATAATCAATAGTAAATAAAGATTCGTTTTTATTGAATATTTAATATTATATTAATACTAGATAGATGTCTTTCACATCCAACTATAACAATGAGTAATCTCTTGATTTTTGAATGGCAGTTCCAAAAAAACGTACTTCTATGTCAAAAAAGCGGATTCGTAAAAATTCTTGGAAAAAGAAGGGATATTGGGCAGCGTTAAAAGCTTTTTCATTATCGAAATCTCTTTCGACCGGGAATTCAAAAAGTTTTTTTGTGCCGACAAATAAATAATCAAACATTGGAATAATCGGAATAAGAACTGAATCGAAACTGAATGACTTTTTTGTTCTATCCCTAGAACTATCTAGGATCTAGGGATAGAACAAAAAAGTCTTATTCCCACAGAGGATAAACTATGCGTAAGCTTATTATTTTATTAAGTTAAATATAACTGACATTCTAAAATCAGATAAATATACTCTATTAGTGAACACATATTTAAATGACGTTGTATTCCTAAATTTTTAATTTTTATCGTTCCTAAATATGAATTGACTACTTCAATCTCGACGATTGAGTATGAATAGGTTATTATAATTTTGAGCAAGCCGCTATGGTGAAATCGGTAGACACGCTGCTCTTAGGAAGCAGTGCTAGAGCATCTCGGTTCGAGTCCGAGTGGCGGCATGGGATCTATCTTCTAAAACTTCTAAAAGAGATAGACTAAGTCCTATTAAGTAATTCCAGAAATTAAACTCCCTGCATTCCGTAATTATAATTAAGGTACTCCCCCCTTTAAAATATATATATAATATGATTTTTTCGACTTTCGAACATATATTAACTCATATATCCTTTTCTATTATTTCAATTTTAATTACACTATATTTTATAACCTTATTAGTGGATGAAATCGGAGGACTAGATGATTCATCCGAAAAGGGCATGATAGCCAGCTTTTTCTGTATAACCGGATTATTAATCACGCGGTGGATTTATTCGCGACATTTTCCATTAAGTGATTTATATGAATCATTAATTTTTCTTTCGTGGAGTTTATCCAGTATTAATATGCTTCCGTATTTTAAAAAACATAAAAATAATTTAAGCGCAATAACCGCGCCAAGTGCTATTTTTACCCAAGGCTTTGCTACTTCGGGTCTTTTAACTGAAATGCATCAATCCGCAATATTAGTACCTGCTTTACAATCCCAATGGTTGATGATGCATGTAAGCATGATGGTATTGGGCTATGCAGCTCTTTTATGTGGATCATTATTATCAATAGCTCTTTTAGTCATTACATTTCGAAAAGACATAAGTATTCTTCATAAAAGCAACCATTTATTAAAATTAAATGAGTTAGTTTACTTTAATGAGACCAAATACACAAATAAAATAAACAATATTGTAAAAAATACTTCATTTCTTTCTCATAGGAATTATTACAAGTATCGATTGATTCAACAATTGGATGATTGGGGTTATCGTGTTATTAGTCTAGGTTTTATCTTTTTAACCATAGGTATTCTTTCGGGAGCAGTATGGGCTAATGAGGCATGGGGATCATATTGGAATTGGGACCCAAAAGAAACTTGGGCATTTATTACTTGGACCATATTTGCGATTTATTTACATACGCGAACAAAGGCAAATTTACAAGGTGAAAATTCGGCAATTGTGGCTTCTATGGGGTTTCTAATAATTTGGATATGCTATTTTGGGGTTAATCTATTAGGAATAGGGTTACATAGTTATGGTTCATTTAACCTCTAATTGGATTGCAGAAAGGGCGTGACTAATACAGTTAGGTGTAGGACTATATATATATATAAGAAAACTTCGTGTAAGCTGACG